ATCAAATTTTCTTTTTCTCGTTCTATCTCAGAGTATCCATTCATTCGATACTCATCTGCTTCTATTTCTACTTTCCGTAAGCGAGTCCTGGCTCTTTCGAGCTGCTCAATGGCCCCTCTACGTAATTCTTCCGAATTTCGAATAGTACTCAAGATCCTCTGTTTTCGATTATCTAATAAATCATTTAATGAAAGTAGATTATCTTACCATTAATTTCACAACTTCCATAATCTCTTCCCGAACCAAACATGAATCTTTCGATTCATTTGGCTCTCACGCTCAATTATTTATTTTATGTTATGGGCATTCCCATATCTTTTTTTTTAATGTAATGAGCCTACCCTCTCTTTTCTGTTTATATTCAAAAACATCGAAACTGATATAAGACCAGAATATTAGGAGGACTCTTCCGACCAGACAAAAATCTATAATTGTCAGCAAAGTTCTTTCTTTATTTGTATTTGTTCTTTATTTGTATTTATTCTTTATTTAATTTTAAATTAAAATTTAGAATTTATTTCTATATTTTTTTATTTCCTTTTTTTCTTCAAATCCAAAAATTCCTTTTTTTTTTTACGTAGGTCGTCGATTCGGCATTGGAAAAAAAGAGCAAGATGCCCATTTTTTTAATAAATGGTTCAAATCATTTTATCGATATGAGTGTTCTATATCAGATAAATTACCAACTATTCATTTTTAAACCATTTCGGTACGTTAGTACCGGTAGAAAGAGTACCATGTTTTGCCTGGACTTCAAACAGTTTAGCTTTAACCATGTTAATGGTCTCACATTATTGGTTGATAGAGAATCAAATTTACCAATAAGTCACGAAATGCTATGGTTCTTACATATGATTTCTTAATTTATTCAGAAATAATTCGTTGAGATCGTGCACTTTTTTTCCTATTTATCCTATAAAATGAATAAAATACCATAAATAAAGTGCAGTCGGATGGATCCAACCTATTCTTGAAATACACAACTCGCACACACCCCCTTTCCAAAAAAAATCAATACACCAAGCACTACACTTAGATTTATTGGATTTGTTGCTAAAATATCGGTATTAAACCCGAAACTCCCGGCGGATGGCCAGTGACCCAAGGAAAGGAAAGAATCGGTTACATTTTTCATATGCTCTCCTCTTATAGATAGGACTAACAAAGAACAGAGTTCTTTTTGTATCACTTCGTCATCCCTTTTTTGATCGATTTCTTTTTATTATATAAATTTAAATTTTATTTCCATTTTTTTTTTTTTAATGGGAATAGATTAAATCTAGTAATTTAATTTGATAATTTTTAAATTTCTTACTTGAAGTTTCCAATCCAATAAAATACTTATTAGGTTAAGTCTTGGGTCTCATGTCAATTGTGAAATATCTCGTTTGTTGAAACGATTCCTAAAAAAAGTAAAAAAAAGGTTTCCATTGTACTAAGCTAAGGACGCGAAGGAAGAAAACGAGCGGATCCAGTAATTACTCATCCTCAAAACAGTCTTTCGGGTATTGTCTCAACAAATAAATAATTGTAGGAGTAAAGCGTTGATATAATTAGAAGAAGCAAACAGCAATTCTGAGTTAATAAAATAAGAAAAAAATATAGCGAGTTAATAAAATAAGAAAAAAAGTATAGTATGTAAGGTACTTTTTTACATTTCTAGGATTAAACAAAAGGATTCGCAAACAAAAGCGCTAACGCCACGACCAGTCCATAAATTGTTAAAGCTTCCATAAAAGCTAGACTAAGCAATAAAGTACCTCGTATTTTACCCTCTGCTTCTGGTTGTCTCGCAATACCTTCTACAGCTTGGCCTGCAGCAGTACCTTGACCAACTCCAGGTCCAATAGAAGCAAGCCCTACGGCCAATCCAGCAGCAATAACGGAAGCGGCAGAAATCAGTGGATTCATGGTAAGTTCCTCGCACCAAAAAAAAAGAAATGGTTAATGATACAATCAACCAATGAATTTTTACTTAATTTTTTTTATCATTTTTTTTTTTTTTTTATTAAGATTTTATCATTAAGATCTATCTGATTAAGATCTATCGGGTCGAAATAACTAAAAACTCCGAATTGAAATGATAATATTACTGAATCGTCAGAACTATTTCGATATCTCATTTTGAGTTTCTACCCATAATGGAGTTTTTGTAAATACATATGTATACGGTTCTAGTTATTGCATTTCTTTGTTTCGAACCATTCTTTCATTAAATTCTTCTTTCCTTTCTTTTCTCTTCTAGATACTATCCTTGAGTTCATCTCTTTTTTGCATTTCATTCAATCCACAATCACAGACGAAACAGAAAGACTTATATTGGAACTATATAAATGCAGTGAACCGCAATCAAGCAATCAAATCAATAATATAATAATATATATATATATATATAGGGTATATATATATTATTATATTATATTATTATATTATTAGGAATAGTCCTATATAACTAGTAAATATCTAATATCACATATACATTTGTTTCTTCCATAACGTAAACCACCCGCATTTTATATTGAATCGGATTCTAGAATCATTCCTCGAAACAGACACAGGGGCTGGACTTATAGAGATTACATACATCTAGTGTGACCCCCCCAACCCATCTTTTTTTTTTACAATTCCGCAATATCGTCTATCTTTTTCCTACGACTCTAGGTCGTATATTCATACGTATTTGTATTTGTATCTATTATGTTCCCCAACCAAGTGGATTATCTTGAATCATGCATGAATTGGGATAAGCTTAAAAAATACTATTTTATTTCGAAAACTAGTCAATGATGACCCTCCATGGATTCACCTATATAAGCCGCGGCTAACGTTGCAAAAATAAGAGCTTGAATACCACTTGTAAATAATCCAAGAAGCATAACAGGTATAGGAACTACTGAAGGGACTAAAGAAACAAGAACAACAACTACTAATTCATCAGCCAATATATTCCCGAAAAGTCGAAAACTAAGAGATAAAGGTTTTGTGAAATCTTCTAGGATGTTAATTGGTAAAAGTATTGGGGTTGGTTGAATGTATTTCCCGAAATAACCCAATCCTTTTTTGGTAAGACCCGCATAAAAATATGCCGCTGACGTGGGTAAAGCTAAAGCAACAGTAGTATTTATATCATTCGTAGGCGCAGCTAACTCCCCATGAGGTAATTGTATGATTTTCCAAGGTAAAAGAGCACCTGACCAGTTAGAAACAAAAATAAATAAGAACATAGTTCCAATAAAGGGAACCCAAGGACCATATTCTTCTCCAATCTGAGTTTTGCTCAAATCTCGAATAAATTCAAGGACATATTCGAAGAAATTCTGACCGTCGGTCGGAATGGTTTGTGGATTCCGAACAGCTATGATGACTGAACCTAATAAGATAGCAATTACGACCCAAGAAGTGATAAGTACTTGGGCATGGATTTGTAAACCTCCTATTTGCCAATAGAAATGTTGGCCTACTTCTACACCCGATATATCGTATAACCCTTTGAGTGTTTTAATGGAACATGGTATAACATTCATATTGTCCTCTGACAGAAATTGAACTTCAAAAAAGGAATTATTTTGATTCAACCATCTATTTCTCAACTCACTAACTTGAATCATTAATCGTATATTTTATTTACGATACCAAGAAATTACATAACATCATAACATAATATAATATCAATATCCCCAGTACTTTTTTTATCTCTTTTAAAAAATTCAAAAATAGTAACCGATCCAATAAATCTATGGAGTTGCCAAATAATTAACTAATCTTATTATTCTTAATGATAATCGATAATCAACGATTTCTTATATAGCTAGAACGACCCTCACAAATTGCAGATACTAATTTGTTAAGAATCAATCGGATTGAAGCTATAGCGTCATCATTTGCTGGAATCGAAATATCTGCGAGATCTGGGTCACAATTTGTATCGATTAAACAAATTGTCGGAATCCCCAAAATGACACATTCTCGAAGAGCCGTATATTCTTCTTGCTGATCAACGATGATCACAATATCAGGCAACCCCGTCATATATTTGATCCCACCGAGATATGTTTGCAAGGTAGATAATTTTCTCTTCAACATTGCTGCATCTCTTTTGGGGAGACAGTTGAGTTTCCCCATCTTTTGTTCTGCTCTTAAGTCCCTGAACTTGTGAAGTCTCGTTTCCGTAGTGGACCAATTCGTTAACATACCACCAAGCCATTTTTTATTAACATAATGACACCGAGCCCTTATTGCAGCTGATGCTACTGAATCCACTGCTTTATTTTTTGTACCAACGATTAAGAAGTTTTTTCCCCTACTTGCTGCATCAAAAACTAAATCACAGGTTTCTGATAAAAAACGAGCAGTTCTAGTGAGATTTGTAATATGAATACCTTTACGCTTTGCGGAGATGTAAGGGGCCATTCTAGGATTCCATTTCTTAGTACCATGACCAAAATGAACTCCTGCTTCCATCATCTCTTCCAAATTGATGTTCCAATATCTTCTTGTCATTTTTCCCCAGACTTCCTTTTTTTTTTAACAAAGAGACGAGGTAACCTGAAATAAATAATTGTTCCGATGGAACCTTCTACGGGGGATTGACCGTTGATACACGACCCAAACCATTAATTTCTTTTAATTACTTATTTTATTTATTACCAATTTAATTACTTATTTTATTTTTTACCAAATCAATAATCGGACCAGATAATTGAAAGATAGTTAAAGTGAAAGAAAAGAATCTGCTCTTAGGAATCATTAAATCGCGTAAATGATTGTTCTGATGTCTCATGGAAATTTGTCTCATGGAAATTGTTTTGGACGTAAGAACAAAATAATTCTCTATGGTGTAACAAAATATCTCTTATTTCCAAATGAATGTTCTTGTCTTGCCTTGAAGGGTGTACTAATTTTTGGAATCCGGTACCAACAGGTATAATCCCCCCCAGAACAACGTTCTCTTTCAGGCCTTTCAACCAATCAATACGACCTCGTAGAGCAGCTTTTGCTAAAACTCGAGCGGTTTCTTGAAAACTTGCTTCGGATATGAAACTTTGAGTATTTAGAGATGCCCTCGTTATTCCCAATAAGATTGCCCGATAACAGATCGCTTCGTCCAAAGCACGCCCTGCTCGTTCCGCTCGCAAAAAGCCGATTAATTCTCCAGGTAAAAAAACATTAGACATTCCATCTTCTGAAACCAACACTTTTGATGTTACTTGACGTACAATAATTTCTATATGTCTATTATGGATCTGTACCCCCTGGGATCGATAAACCTTTTGGATCTTATTAACCAAAGAGATACGACTTTGGGCTATGGTTAGCTCAGCTCCAATCAAGAATCCCCAGGGGATTCCAAGAATCCTTTGTATACGTTCGTTCCAACCTTCAACTCTCCTTTCTAGGTTCATCGATATTGAATCAATCGAACGCACTTCTAAGATTTGTTCTACTTTTGGAAGACCTTGCGTTATGTCACCAGATCTCGATTTTTCATATATAAATGTAACTAATGTATCTCCTTCGTAAAGGATTTCTCCATAATGGCTATGAACAGTTGCTCCTGGAGTGGCCAAATAGGGTTTAGCTGATCTTATAACTAAGGAGTCAACATGAACAATTAAAATTTGACCAGATTTTTTTACGTGTGATTCGTATTTGAATAGACATACATTTTCACAAATAAATTGTCCAAGGCTAATTATTGTAAATGTCTCTTCACAATAATCGTGATGGAGAAAGCACCAATTCAAATGGAATGGATTCAAAATTATGTTACCGCATGGATCAGGATTATAAATCTTCCTATTTTCATCTATTAAACAGTATTTAAGTACTTGGAAAGTCTGTTTAAAATTGTCACGTAACAAATATTTCTTTAACAAGATATGATTATGAGTTATTAAATAGTAAGATGAAAAAAAATTCGCTATTTTAGGGACAATAGTCCCTAAGGGACCCAGCAAATCCCTAATTTGGATTATGGGATCTGATTCTTTTGTCACATTGTTATATTTCGAACCATTGAATGGACGAATTCGAGAACAATTGGATGATGACAAAATTATCAAAGATTGGCATTCATTATTTCGATTCAACAACGTACCAATACCAATAGTTACTTGATGTTGGGTAAGTGATTGAATCTTCGCCTTGGAATAAAAAGGATTGATGTTGGTGCGATCTAATCCATTATCGGAAATCAATACGGAACTTGCCCTATCATACCTTTTTCCGGTATACGAAATAGTGGACTTGACTAACTCAATTCTTATGAAATCGCGAATCAGATCATTTGTCCTTACCTCAACAAAGGAAGCATGAACTTCTTCTATAGAACCATTTTTTTCTTGGTCCCAATTCAATACTAAGCAAGTACGAACTAATTGAATACTTGTGTGATAAATTCCTCGAATTGACTTGCCATTTCCATAAAGGATATAATTGACAACTCTAAGTTGGACATTATCCTTTTCCTGCAAGAGATCCCGAGGGAAAAGTGTTGCTAAATTTATCCCATCAGCTATTTCATATGTGACTACGGACCGAACCGAAACAAAATACTTTTTCTTGGTGGGTGTGATCCGTTGGACATAGATCCAATTTTTAAATTTTTTTGATTTCTTAGAATTTTTTTTTTCCGTCTCTGGTGGTATCAAAATGCCGCTGTGCCTGGATATCTTATCTGTTTCTCCAGGAAAATGAATATCCCCAGAAAAGATTTTCAGTTCAATACTTTTTTTTTTTCTCTCCACTCGGACTAATCCGCCTACCCGGCTTCTTGTATTTAAAGCGAGTTGTGTATCTACTCCAATGATACTATTGTTCTGGACCATTATGAACGAAGATCCGGGTAAGATATGCACTTCTTCGAGAATGAAAAAAAACCGATCTAATTTCTGGTATTTCGGACTAAATTCTTTTGCTCCTCGATACTCAATCAAATCCTCTTTTTTTATGATTGAATCTACCTCTATGGCCCCATATTTAGTAATTCCTGAACTATTTCTTCTGTATCGTGGATCATCAAAATAAGCAAGAATACTATTTCTACGTAAAATACCATTTATGGGTATTTCAATCGAAATACCAAAACAGGGCATTAGTTCTTTATCTCGTTCTTGATCATATTGTAATGGGATAATGAATCTATTTCTTCGTTTTTTCGCCAAGAAATCAGAATTTTCTTGGAGAATAGAAGGATATATGAAATTCCAATGACCATTGGATATGATTCGATCAGGTCTTGAATAGTCAAGAATTTCCCTATCTTTTTTACCAGAAGTATCCAACAATTTATGTCTTACTCGATGATTAGTCATTGAGAGGTCAAAGATATATCTTTCTTCGAAAGAAAAAGAACGAACATTCATTTGATCTTGATCTTTGTGGAGCGAAAAAGACACTATACTGGATCTGCACGGACCTCCTGCTAATATCCATAAATGACTTGTTTTTGGTAATAGATGAACATTACCATGTGTATATTCAGATGCATGGTGGACATCG